CATTTTATTTCTGATGAGTAGGGGTTTGATTCTATTCATATATAATGACTATTCATCTATTCTATTTTTATGCAAACAAATAAGGGAAAATTATGGGAAGATGGTGGTTTAATTCGATGTTGTGTAAGAAAGAGTTAGGACGCAGGTGTGGGCTAAATAAGTCAATGAACAATCCGGGTCCTAGTGAAAATACCAGTAAAAGTGAAGATTCGCATCGAAAAGATACACCGAAAAATATTCAGACTTGGGGGGGTCGTGATGATTCTCCTTATAGTAATGCTGATTTTTTATTAGGCGAAAAGGATATTCGGAATTTCATCCCCGATGACACCTTTTTAGTTAAGGATAGTAACGGAGACAATTATTCAATATATTTTGATATTGAAAATCAAATTTTTAAGATTGACAACAATCATTCTTTTCTGAATGAACTTTCTAGTTCTTTTTATAGTTATCAGAATTCTAGTTACATGTCTGATACTCAATATAATTGGAATAATCATATTTCTAATTGCATCGGCAGTTATCTTCAGTCTCAAATCTGTATCCATACTTCGACAGTAAGTGAGAGTTACATTTATAGGGCCATTTGTGGTGAAAGTAGAAATAATAGTGAAAAAGAGGGTTTGGGTATACAAATCTGCACGAAGGATAGTGATTTAACTACAGGAGAAAGTTCTACTGATTTCGACGTAACTCAAAAATATAGGCATTTGTGGGTTCAATGCGAAAGTTGTTGTGGATTAAATTATAAGAAATTTTTGAAATCAAAAATGAATATTTGTGAACAATGTGGATATCATTTGAAAATGAGTAGTTCAGATAGAATTGAGCTTTCGATCGATCCCGGTACCTGGGATCCTATGGATGAAGACATGGTCTCTCTGGATCCCATTGAATTTCATTCGGAGGAAGAACCTTATAAGGATCGTATTGATTCTTATCAAAGAAATACAGGATTAACTGAGGCTATTCAAACAGGCATAGGCTACATAAATGACATTCCCGTAGCGGTTGGGGTTATGGATTTTCAATTTATGGGGGGTAGTATGGGATCCGTAGTTGGGGAAAAAATTACCCGTTTGATTGAGTATGCTACCAATCAATTTCTGCCTCTTGTTATAGTGTGTGCTTCCGGGGGGGCGCGCATGCAAGAGGGAAGTTTGAGCTTGATGCAAATGGCTAAAATATCGTCTGCTTTATATGATTATCAATCAAATAAAAAGTTGTTTTATGTATCAATCCTTACATCTCCTACTACTGGTGGAGTGACGGCTAGTTTTGGTATGTTGGGTGATATCATTATTGCTGAACCCGACGCCTACATTGCATTTGCGGGTAAAAGGGTAATTGAACAAACATTGAATAAAACAGTACCCGAGGGTTCGCAATCAGCTGAATATTTATTCGAGAAGGGCTTATTTGACCTAATCGTATCACGTAATCTTTTAAAAAGCGTTTTGAGTGAGTTATTTAAGTTCCACGCTTTCTTTCCTTTGAATCAAAATGGAATAGAGACGAAATAAAATAGAGCACTAAGCTCAATTGTTTGTAGCAAATGGGTAGTTAGTTTATCAGAATCAAAAAAAGGAGAATTGTCTTTCGTCGCATAAGATCAAATTGTATATTGTATAAAGAAGCAAAAGTTGTGTATAATTCCCCCTTATCTCTATTTCTGATTAAAATCTCTATAAAAAGATGGAATTCCCCCTTTCATAAAATTAGACAAACAAGGCGTAATTCTTCTTCGCCTCTTACGTATATAATTCAACTCTAAAAAACAAAAAGTTTTTTATTTCTTTATTTCTATTTCCCGAAAATCCTGTTTTAGGTAAAAATACCTGTTGGTTCGTATTCTAATGAAGTATTCGATAATCTGTAAGAAATTCTTTATTTTTTTTAGTAAATTTAAATTCGAAGACAAGACGAAAAGACAAATACTTAGTTCTACATTTCTTGTTCTTGTTCTAGACACTCACTTAAATATTTAGATACTTCGATTTATAGTTATGTTGTCTTAATAATTGAAATTGAGTATTAAATGAGTTATTACAGTCATAATAATGAGCTTCATTTGAATTTATTATTTTCATTCTTTTCTAATTTTATAAATTATAATTATTATAAGATATATTAAATTTATAAACAATAACATAACAGGTACAAACAATAAATTGAGGTACCCATTCTATGACAACTTTCAGTTTTCCCTCTATTTTTGTGCCTTTAGTAGGCCTAGTATTTCCGGCAATTGCAATGGCTTCTTTATCTTTTCATGTTCAAAAAAACAAGATTCTTTAGATTCGAGGTGACCCTCTATCTATACCATACATATACCCTCAAATTGTTTCAAAACTTAGATTTGTATCATAAAACAGATATTCATTTATTGAATATATATAGTCAATGAATTCTATCCGTGATCCGAATCACTGGATGGCTCAAATTGGGAATGGAAGATTTGTGTATTTAGGTGTATAGTGGGATTTCCTGAGGTATGCTAGTTTTTTAGATCTAACCAATTTGATGACTTATTCCTAAGGTTCATACCAAACCAGTGCTAGTTGATGAGAGTTATTTCGTTGAGAGTTATTTCGTAAATAAAAATAAAAAAGTAAAGTCAAATTCATTTGAGGGTAGTCTCTCAATTCCAATAAAATACAATCGGATCGAGTATGAGTTGGCGATCAGAACATATATGGATAGAACTTATCGCGGGGTCTAGAAAAATAAGTAATTTCTGCTGGGCCTTTATCCTTTTTTTAGGTTCATTCGGATTCTTATTGGTTGGAACGTCCAGTTACCTTGGACAAAATTTGATATCCTTTTTTCCTTCTCATCCAATCATTTTTTTTTCGCAAGGGATCGTGATGTCTTTCTACGGACTCGCAGGTCTCTTTATTAGTTCCTATTTGTGGTGCACAATTTTTTGGAATGTAGGTAGTGGTTATGATCGATTCGATAGAAAGGAAGGCGTAATGTGTATTTTTCGTTGGGGATTCCCTGGAAAAAATCGTCGCATATTACGTCGATTCTTTATAAAAGATATTCAATCCATTAGAATAGAAGTTAAAGAGAGTATTTATGTTCGTCGTGTTCTTTATATAGACATCCGGGGATGGGGGGCCATTCCCTTAACGCGCATTGATGATAATTTGACTCCAAGAGAAATTGAACAAAAAGCTACTGAATTGGCCTATTTCTTGCGTGTACCAATTGAAGTATTTTGATAACTGGTAGATTCCCGCTTTATCAGGAGATAAAAACACAGGAATCCCTTCCTTTTCTGATTCAGATATTGTTTCCCAATATTTTTTTAGTATTTCTTTATTCGAAGTGGATTCTTAGTCAATTTTTCTATTCTTTCTAGATTCAAAGACTAACCAAAAAATCCTAAACTAAATACTAAATAAAAGAGATTCATAAGTTCCATACCTTGTATAGAATATAGAACTCATAGGTGAAAGAAACATTTAATCGCATAAAGTGGACGAGTGGAGTTGGTTGATTAACAATTCACAGAGGAAAAAATGGCAAAAAGGAAAGTATTCCCACCTCTAGTATATCTTGCATCTATAGTATTTTTACCCTGGTGGCTTTCTCTCTCATTTAAAAAAAGTCTGGAATATTGGGTTACTAATTTGTGGCATACCGGTCAATCCGAAATTTGTTTGAATGAGATTCAAGAAAAGAGTATTCTAGAAAAATTCATAGAATTGGAGGACCTGTTCGTCTTCGACGAATTGATCGACGAATACTCAGAAATACGTCTACACAAGCTTCGTATAGGAATCCAACAAGAAACGATCCAACTAATTAGGATACACAATGAGGATCGTATTCAGACGATTTTGAACTTCTCGACAAATATAATATGTTTTGTTATTCTAAGTGGGTATTCTATCATTGGTAATGAAGAACTTGGTATTCTTAACTCGTGGTCCCAGAAATTCCTATATAACTTAAGCGATACAGTCAAAGCTTTTTCTATTCTATTATTAACTGACTTATGTATCGGATTTCATTCACCCCACGGTTGGGAATTACTGATTGGCTCTGTCTACAAAGATTTTGGATTTGTTCATAATGATCAAATTCTATCTGGTCTTGTTTCCACTCTTCCAGTCATTCTCGATACAACTTTTAAATATTTGATTTTTCGTTATTTGAATCGAGTATCTCCGTCACTTGTAATTATTTATCATTCAATGAATGGCTGATAAAAAAAAATCCACTGATATTAATCTAATAAAATTAGAACCCTTGTTATTTTGGTTATTTTGTAGTTGTACATAAACAAAGTATTGAAAATCGTACTTACGTTTTCTATTTTTAACCATCTTCGGGATTCATCCGATAATTTATATTATTCCCCAGTAGAATTAGTTAAGTAACTAACAGAATCGTGGATAGGGAACTATACTAGCGACTTACCCCCCTTATTGTAATTGTAGAAACTTTTGGATCAACTATTGGACCATGGAAAATAGAAACACCTTTTCTTGGATAAAGGAACAGCTTACTCGTTCTATTTCCATATCGCTTCTAATATATATCATAACCCGTCCGGACATTTCAGAAGCATATCCCGTTTTTGCGCAGCAAGGTTATGAAAATCCACGAGAAGCGACGGGGCGTATTGTATGCGCCAATTGCCATTTAGCTAATAAGCCCGTGGATATTGAGGTTCCGCAGGCGGTACTTCCGGATACTGTATTTGAAGCAGTTGTTCGAATTCCTTATGATATACAACTGAAACAGGTTCTTGCTAATGGTAAAAAAGGGGGTTTGAATGTGGGGGCTGTTCTTATTTTACCAGAGGGTTTTGAATTAGCCCCTGCCGATCGTATTTCTCCTGAGATGAAAGAAAAGATAGGCAATTTTTCTTTTCAGAGCTATCGCCCTAATAAAAAAAATATTCTTGTGATAGGACCTGTCCCCGGTCAGAAATATACCGAAATAGTCTTTCCTATTCTTGCCCCTGACCCGACTAATAAAAA